CGAGAAAAAGAACTGATTGTATGGGAAATACTTCAAGAAGTTATGCAGGGGCACCCCGTATTACTGAATAGAGCACCCACCCTGCATAGATTAGGAATACAGGCATTCCAACCTATTTTAGTGGAGGGACGCGCCATTTGTTTACACCCATTAGTTTGTAAGGGCTTTAATGCAGACTTTGATGGGGATCAAATGGCTGTTCATGTACCTTTATCTTTGGAAGCTCAAGCTGAGGCTCGTTTACTTATGTTTTCTCATATGAATCTCTTGTCTCCTGCTATTGGGGACCCCATTTCCATACCAACTCAAGATATGCTTATTGGACTCTATGTATTAACGATCGGGAACCGTCGAGGTATTTGTGCTAATAGGTATAATACATATAATTGTGGAAACTATCAAAATGAAACAGTTGACAATAAGAACTATAAGTACACGAAAGAGAAAGAACCATATTTTTCTAGTTCCTATGATGCACTTGGAACTTATCGTCGAAAACAAATCAATTTAGATAGTCCTTTGTGGCTCCGATGGCGATTAGATCAACGTGTTATTGGCTCAAGAGAAGTTCCTATCGAAGTTCAATATGAATCTTTGGGTACTTATCATGAGATTTATGAGAACTATCTAATAGTAAGAAGCATAAAAAACGAAATCCGTTGTATATACATTCGAACTACTGTTGGTCATATTTCTTTTTATCGAGAAATAGAAGAAGCCATACAAGGGTTTTGTCGGGCCTACTCATACGTCAGCTAAACTAAAAAATTACGCGATATCCGTTAAAATTTTCAAATTCAGGTCTCTCTTCTGGTTTAACCGATATCATAATTCCGGAAATTTCTACGTGAATCAAGATTGAGGAAAGGAAGTTTTCGAATCACTGACTCAGATCCATTGTCGAATCCTACTCAGCAGAATACGGAGGTAGTACTTATGGCAGAACGGGCCAATCTGGTCTTTCACAATAAAGTGATAGATGGAGCTGCCATGAAACGACTTATTAGCAGATTAATAGATCACTTCGGAATGACATATACATCACACATCCTGGATCAAGTTAAAACTCTAGGTTTCCGCCAAGCCACTGCTACATCTATTTCATTAGGAATTGATGATCTTTTAACAATACCTTCTAAGGGATGGTTAGTCCAAGATGCTGAACAACAAAGTCTGATTTTGGAGAAGCATCATCATTATGGAAATGTACACGCAGTAGAAAAATTACGTCAATCCATTGAAATATGGTACGCTACAAGCGAATATTTGAGACAAGAAATGAATCCTAATTTTCGGATGACCGATCCCACTAATCCAGTTCATTTAATGTCCTTTTCGGGAGCTAGAGGAAATGCATCTCAGGTACACCAATTAGTGGGCATGAGAGGATTAATGTCGGACCCACAAGGACAAATGATTGATTTACCCATTCAAAGCAACTTACGCGAAGGGCTTTCTTTGACAGAATATATAATTTCCTGTTACGGAGCCCGGAAAGGGGTTGTAGATACTGCTGTACGAACATCAGATGCTGGATACCTCACGCGTAGACTTGTTGAAGTAGTTCAACACATTATTGTACGTAGAACGGATTGTGGTACTATCCGAGGTATTTCTGTGAGTCCTCGAAATGGGATGACCGAAAGAATTTTTATCCAAACACTAATTGGTCGTGTATTAGCAGACGATATATATATGGGTCCACGATGCATTGCCGCCCGGAATCAAGATATTGGGATTGGGCTTATCAATCGATTCATAACCTTTCGTGCACAACCAATATATATTAGAACCCCCTTTACTTGCAGAAGTACATCTTGGATCTGTCAATTATGTTATGGACGGAGTCCCACCCACGGTGACCTGGTCGAATTGGGGGAAGCTGTAGGTATTATTGCAGGTCAATCGATTGGAGAACCGGGAACTCAACTAACATTAAGAACTTTTCATACTGGTGGAGTATTCACGGGCGGTACTGCCGAACATGTACGATCTCCTTATAATGGAAAAATCAAATTCAACGAGGATTTGGTTCATCCCACACGTACTCGTCATGGACATCCTGCCTTTCTATGTTCTATAGACCTGTATGTAACTATCGAAAGTCAGGATATTATACATAATGTAAATATTCCATCAAAAAGTTTGATTTTAGTTCAAAATGATCAATATGTAGAATCAGAACAAGTGATTGCTGAGATTCGCGCCGGAGTATCCACTTTGAATTTTAAGGAGAAAGTCCGAAAACATATTTATTCTGAATCAGAAGGAGAAATGCACTGGAGTACCGATGTCTACCACGCACCTGAATATACATATGGTAATGTTCATCTATTACCAAAAACAAGTCATTTATGGATATTAGCAGTGGGTACGCGCAGATCCAATATAGTGTCTTTTTCGCTCCACAAAGATCAAGATCAAATGAATATTCATTCTTTTTCTACCGAAGAAAAATATAGCTCTGATCTCTCAATGACTAATGATCGGGTGCGACATAACTTGTTTAGTTCGGAGCCTTTTGGTAAAAAAAAGGGTGGGTTTCTTGATTATTCAAGATCTGATCGAATCATATCCAATGGTCATTGGGATTTCATATATACTTCTATTCTCCAAGAAAATTCTGATTTATTGGCGAAGAGGCGAAGAAATAGATTCATAATTCCATTAAAATATTATGATCAAGAGCGAGAGAAAGAATTAATACCCCGTTTTGGTATTTCGATTGAAATACCCATAAATGGTATTTTACGTAGAAATAGTATTCTTGCTTATTTCGATGACCCCCGATACAGAAGAAATAGTTCGGGAATCATTAAATACGGGACCATAGAGGTGGATTCCATCGTCAAAAAAGAGGATTTGATTGAGTATCGGGGAACAAAAGAATTTAATCCGAAATACCAAATGAAAGTAGATCGATTTTTTTTTATTCCCGAGGAAGTGCATATCTTACCCGGATCTTCGCTCATAATGGTTCGGAACAATAGTATTATTGGAGTAGACACACAAATCACTTTAAATATAAGAAGTCGAGTAGGTGGATTGGTTCGAGTGGAGAGAAAAAAAAAAAGTATTGAACTGAAAATTTTTTCTGGGGATATCCATTTTCCTGGAGAGACAGATAAGATATCCAGGCACAGCGGCATTTTGATACCGCCAGGAACAAGAAAAAAGAAATCTAAGGAATCTAAAAAATTGAAAAATTGGATCTATGTTCAACGGATCACACCTACTAAAAAAAAGTATTTTGTTTCGGTTCGATCTGTAGTCACATATAAAATAGCCGATGGGATTAATTTAGCAACATTTTTCCCCCAGGATCCCTTGCGGGAAAGGGATAATGTCCAACTTAGCGTTGTCAATTATATCCTTTATGGAAATGGCAAGCCAATTCGAGGAATTTATCATACAAGTAGTATTCAATTAGTTCGGACTTGCTTAGTATTCAATTGGGACCAAGAGAAAAATGGTTCTATAGAAGAGGTTCATGCTTCCTTTGTTGAAATAAGGACAAATAATTTGATTCGCGATTTTGTAAGAATTGAGTTAGTCCAGTCCCCCATTTTGTATATTGTAAAAAGGGATGATAAAGCAGGTTCGGGATTTATTTGCCATAATGAATTAGATTGTACCAATATCAATCCTTTTTATTCCAAGGCAAAGATTCAACCACTTACCCAACATAAGGGAACTCTTGGTATTGGTACGTTGTTGAATCGAAATAAGGAATCCCAATCTTTGATAATTTTGTCATCATCCAACTGTTCTCGAATTGACCCATTTCTTGGTTCGAAATATAACAATGTGACAAAAGAGTCAATTAAGGAAAATCCTATAATTACAATTAGAAATTCGTTGGGTCCCTTAGGTATTATTGTACCTAAAATTGTGACTTTTTATTCATCTTACCATTTAATAACTCATAATCAGATATTGTTAAAGAAATATTTACGACTTGACAATTTTAAACAAACTTTCGAAGTACTTAAATATTGTTTAATGGATGAAAATAGGAAGATTTATAATCCTGATCTGTGCAGCAATATCATTTTGAATCCATTCAATTTGAATTGGCACTTTCTACATCACGATTATTGTGAGGAACTGTCCGCAAGAATTAGCCTTGGACAGTTTATTTGCGAAAATGTATGCTTATTCAAATACGGATCATACATAAAATCTGGTCAAGTTCTAATTGTTCATGTTGATTCTTTAGTAATAAGATCAGCTAAGCCTTATTTGGCCACTCCAGGAACAACAGTTCATGGTCATTATGGAGAAATCCTTTACGAAGGAGATACCTTAGTTACATTTATATATGAAAAATCGAGATCTGGTGACATAACGCAAGGTCTTCCAAAGGTGGAACAAGTCTTAGAAGTGCGTTCGATTGATTCAATATCAATGAACCTCGAAAAGAGGGTTAAAGGTTGGAATGAACGTATACCAAGAATTCTTGGAATCCCCTGGGGATTCTTGATTGGTGCTCAGCTAACCATAGCCCAAAGTCGTATCTCTCTGGTTAATAAGATCCAACAGGTTTATCGATCCCAGGGGGTACAGATCCATAATAGGCATATGGAGATTATTGTGCGTCAAGTAACATCAAAAGTTTTGGTTTCAGAAGATGGAATGTCTAATGTTTTTTCACCCGGAGAACTAATCGGATTGTTGCGAGCGGAACGAGCAGGGCGTGCTTTGGATGAAGCAATCTCTTATCGGGCAATTTTATTGGGAATAACAAGGGCATCCCTGAATACTCAAAGTTTCATATCCGAAGCTAGTTTTCAAGAAACTGCTCGAGTTTTAGCAAAAGCTGCTCTACGGGGTCGTATTGATTGGTTGAAAGGCCTGAAAGAGAATGTTGTTTTGGGGGGGATTATACCTGTTGGTACCGGATTCCAAAAATTAATGTATCGTTCAAAGCAACAAAAGAACATTAATTTAGAAATCAAAAAGCAAAATATATTCAAGGGAAAAATGAGAGATATTTTGTTCCATCATAGAGAATTAGTTTCTTCGTGTGTCCAAAACAATTTCCATGATACATCCGAACAATTATTTATACAATTTAATGATTCCTAAGAGGAGATTCATTCTTTGAGTTGGAATTCCAATTATTTGAATTTAATTATTATTATTATTTTTTTAGTTTGGTTTTTTGGTAATAAAGATTATAACGAATTAAAAAGAAGAATTAATGGTTTAGATCGTATATCAATGGTCAATCAATCCTCGGTAGAAGGTTCCATCGGAACATTTATTTATTTCAGGCTACCTTGTTTCTTTTTTTTCCTAATTTAAAAAAAGCAAACAAACAACAAAGGGGGAGTGTGGAGAAAAATGACAAGAAGGTATTGGAACATTCATTTGGAAGAGATGATGGAAGCAGGAGTTCATTTTGGTCATGGTACTAGGAAATGGAATCCTAAAATGGCACCTTATATTTCCGCAAAGCGTAAGGGTATTCATATAATAAACCTCACTAGAACTGCTCGTTTTTTATCAGAAGCCTGTGATTTAGTTTTTGATGCAGCAAGTAGAGGAAAACACTTTTTAATCGTTGGTACTAAAAATAAAGCAGCTGACTTAGTAGCATTAGCTGCAAGAAGAGCTAGGTGTCATTATGTTAATAAAAAATGGCTTGGTGGTATGTTAACAAATTGGTCCACTACGGAAACGAGACTTCATAAGTTCAGGGACTTAAGAGCAGAACAAAAGATGGGGAAATTCACCCGCCTCCCAAAAAGAGATGCTGCAATCTTGAAGAGACAATTATCTACCTTGCAAACATATCTGGGCGGGATCAAATATATGACGGAGTTACCCGATATTGTAATCATCATTGATCAGCAAGAAGAATATACGGCTCTTAGAGAATGTATCATTTTGGGGATTCCGACGATTTGTTTAATCGATACAAATTGTGATCCGGATCTCGCGGATATTTCGATTCCCGCCAATGATGACGCTATAGCCTCAATCCGATTGATTCTTAACAAATTAGTATCTGCAATTTGTGAAGGTCGTTCTAGCTATATAAGAAATCGTTCATTATGATTAATAATGATAAAAGATAAGTCAATTACTTCGGGAACTTTAGAGATTTATGGAATCGGTTATTATTCGTCGATTTTCATAAAGGGATAAAAAGTATAGTATTGGGTATATTATATCATTATTCCGTATCCTAAATATACTATGTATTATTTAGGTAAGTTGGTATTATTTGGGTAAGCTGAGAAATAGATGAGACGGTTGAATCAAAATAATTCCTTTTTTTAAGTTCGATTTATGTCAGAGGACAATATGAATGTTATACCATGTTCCATTAACACACTCAAAGGGTTATACGATGTATCGGGTGTAGAAGTAGGCCAACATTTATATTGGCAAATAGGAGGTTTACAAGTACATGCCCAAGTACTTATCACTTCATGGGTTGTAATTGCTATCTTATTGGGTTCGGTTACCATAGCTGTTCGGAATCCACAAACCATTCCGACCAACGGTCAGAATTTCTTCGAATATGTCCTTGAATTCATTCGAGACTTGAGCAAAACCCAGATTGGGGAAGAATATGGTCCTTGGGTTCCTTTTATTGGAACTATGTTCCTCTTTATTTTTGTTTGTAATTGGTCAGGCGCTCTTTTACCTTGGAAACTCATAGAGTTACCTCACGGGGAGTTAGCTGCGCCAACGAATGATATAAATACTACTGTTGCTTTAGCTTTACCCACGTCAGTGGCATATTTCTATGCGGGTCTTAGCAAAAAAGGATTGAGTTATTTCGGGAAATACATTCAACCAACTCCAATACTTTTACCAATTAACATCTTAGAGGATTTCACAAAACCTTTATCACTCAGTTTTCGACTTTTTGGAAATATATTAGCCGATGAATTAGTAGTTGTTGTTCTTGTTTCTTTAGTGCCTTTGGTAGTTCCTATACCTGTCATGTTTCTTGGATTATTTACAAGCGGTATTCAAGCTCTTATTTTTGCAACTTTAGCCGCGGCTTATATAGGTGAATCCATGGAGGGTCATCATTGACTAACTTTCGAAATGGTTTTTTTATTTTGTTAAGCTTATCCCAATTTATGTGTAGTTCAATATAATAGACTTGGTTGGCGAACATAAACATAATAGATTCAAATATGTATATATGATCTAGATTTGTAACAGGAAAGATGTACGATATTATGTAATTGAAAAAAAAAAACTTAACTTAGGAAAAAGATCTTTTATCTCTTTTTCCTAAGTTAAGTTTTGACTCATTTTATAATTTGAATAAGATTATCCGTTTCGTACATGTTACTAAAAAAAGAATGAGTTAGGCAGGTTAAACTAAGCATATTAATAATGTTATATATATATATATATAAATAAGTCCAACCCCCGTATATGTTTCGAAGAATGTTTCTAGAATCTAATTCTCTATGAAATGTGGATGGTTTACGGTATGGAAGAAACAAATGTATATGTGATATTAGATATTCAGTATTTATATAGGGACTCCCTTATATTATTTCCAACTCACCGGAAGTCCTTCTGTTTCGTCTGTGATTGTGCATTGAATGAATAAACAGACCAATTCCTAATTCAAAGATATAAAAAGAACAAGGAATTGAATAAAAAGGGGTTCGTATAAATTTACGAAAACAAATCATTATGGGTACTGTACTAACTAAAAACGAGATATCGAAATAGTTCTGATGATTCAGTAAAATTATTATTTCTTGGGGTTTTAGTTACTTCGACTGTATAAATCTTAGTTATAAAAAAATAAGTAATAATTCATTGGTTGATTGTATCATTAACCATTTCTTTTTTTTGTGCGAGGAATTTAGCTTACTATGAATCCACTTATTTCTGCCGCTTCCGTTATTGCTGCTGGATTAGCCGTAGGGCTTGCTTCTATTGGACCTGGGGTTGGTCAAGGTACTGCTGCAGGACAAGCTGTAGAAGGTATTGCGAGACAACCAGAAGCAGAAGGTAAAATACGAGGTACTTTATTGCTTAGTCTAGCTTTTATGGAAGCTTTAACAATTTATGGATTGGTCGTGGCATTAGCGCTTTTATTTGCGAATCCTTTTGTTTAATCCTAGAAATAAGAAAAAAATACGTTACGTACCCCTTTTTCTTATTTTCTTAACTTAGACTTGTCGTTTGATTCTTCGAATTATATCAACACTTCACTCCTACAATTACTTATTCGTTGAGACAATACTCTCGGGAAGGACTGATTTGAGGATGAGGGATTAGCGGCTCTGCTCGCTTTCTTCCTTCCCGTTTTTAGTACAATCAAAGGAAATCCTTTTTCCTTTTAGCAAATGCTCCGACAAATCCAAATAAGGTATTTCACCACATTTAACGTAAGCCCTGGGATCTAACCCAATAAGATACTTATAGTTATTTATTTTGATTGGTTGAAACTTCAAATTAAAATACAAATAATAAAATAAATAATAAGTCAATCAAAAAAAGTGTTGAAGTGATATAAAAGGAACTCTATTTTTTGTTAGTCCTATCTATAAGAGGAGAACATATGAAAAATGTAACCGATTCTTTCGTTTCCTTGGGCCATTGGCCATCCGCCGGGAGTTTTGGGTTTAATACCGATATTTTAGCAACAAATCTAATAAATCTAAGCGTAGTGCTTGGTGTGTTGATTTTTTTTGGAAAGGGAGTGTGTGCGAGTTGTGTATTTCAAGAATAGGTTGGATCTAACCAGCTGTACTTTTTTTATATGTTATTTATTTATAAATGTTATAATTTTAAAAAATAGTATAAATAGTATATATCCAAAGAAAGGTGCGGATCCCGACGAATTACTTCTGAATCAATTAATAAATCATATGTGGGAACCATAGCATTTCGTGACTTATTGGTAAATTTACTTTGATTCTCTACCAACCAATAATCTGGGACTATGATCATGGTTAAAGCTAAACTGTTTGAAGTCCAGGCATAACACGGTATTCTTTCTACCACCGCGTTAGTACCAAAATAAAGGGGTTTCCAAATTTCAAATTAATTGTTGGTAATTTATCTGATATAGAACACTCATATGGATAAAATCATTTGAACCATTTAAGGGATTTTATTTTACCCTTTTTTTATACAAACAGTGCTGAATGGACAACCTATGGATAAAATAAGAGTTTTTGGATGTGAATAGCTTGTTTAAATAATTTGGTAATTAATAGATAATAATAAATAAATATAATTAATGATATTAAATTGAACAAATAAAAACAAAAAAACAACTTTACTGACAATTACAACATATTTTTTGTTTGGTCAGGAGAGTCCTCCAAATATTCCTGTCTTGTATAAGTTTTGATATCTTTCAAAATACGAACAGAAAGGAGAGGACAGGTTCATTACATTAAAAAATATGGGAATGCCTATAACATAAATTAAATAATTGAACGTGAGAGCCAAATGAATCGAAAGATTCATGTTTGGTTCGGGAGGAGATTATGTAAGTTGTGAAATTAATGATAAGAAAATCTACTTTCATTAAATGATTTATTAGATAATCGAAAACAGAGAATCTTGAGTACTATTCGAAATTCAGAAGAATTACGTAGAGGGGCTGTTGAGCAGCTCGAAAAAGCTCGAGCCCGCTTGCGTAAAGTGGAAACAGAAGCGGATGAGTATCGAGTGAATGGATATTCTGAGATAGAGCGAGAAAAAGTAAATTTGATTAATGCCACTTGTGATAGTTTGGAACGATTAGAAAATTACAAAAATGAAACCCTTCGTTTTGAACAACAAAGAGCCATTAATCAGGTCCGACAACGAGTTTTTCAACAAGCCTTACAGGGGGCTCTAGGAATTTTGAATAGTTGTTTGAATAGTGAGTTACATTTTCGTACCATCAGTGCTAATATTGGCATCCTAGGGGTCATGGAAGAAATAACTAATTAGCCCCCCCTACTTTAGTTTAGAGTTCAGGTATTATTTTTTTCCTCCGCTTTCGAAAAAGAAT